TTTTGGGATCTCCGCGCTCCCTGGTTGGAACCTCTAAGGGGTCCCAATGGTTTGGATTTGAGTAGGCTGAAAAAAGACATACAACCTTGGCAAGAACGACGTTCGGCGGAATATATGACTCATGCTCCTTTAGGTTCTTTAAATTCCGTGGGTGGCGTAGCTACCGAGATCAATGCAGTTAATTATGTCTCTCCTAGAAGTTGGTTAGCTACCTCTCATTTTGTTCTAGGATTCTTCCTATTCGTGGGTCATCTGTGGCATGCGGGAAGGGCCCGTGCAGCTGCAGCAGGATTTGAAAAAGGAATCGATCGTGATTTTGAACCTGTTCTTTCCATGACCCCTCTTAACTGAGACAGGAGATCAAATGCATGAAGTAGGAATCAATTTGATTCCATTATACATATTAGGAGCAGGTCATACTTAAAAAGTCTTCCTTTTTCCTTTCTTTTTCCACTCAGTTATATCTATTTATCTATTTTCTTTATTTATTTTTCTGGCTCGGCTATCCCACCTAGCCGGGCCATTCCCCTTTATGACACCGGGCCAGGACAAACCAATAAAGAAAGAAATCTATTCAATGAGCAAAAGGAGAGAGAGGGATTCGAACCCTCGATAGTTCTTTGTTCAGAACTATACCGGTTTTCAAGACCGGAGCTATCAACCACTCGGCCATCTCTCCGAGAGACAATCTCTATTTTATTCCCCCGAATAGAACATGGCCATATGAGTTGATACCATAACTATCTGTAGAAACATCCCGGGTGCAAATCTATATTTTGATGTATCTATCTGTCTATATAGATAGATGCATGATCCAGCATGCCCGTTTGTGAAGTAAATTCCAATTTTCCTTCGACTCCATGTCCGAATAAAAATAAAGTGGGAATAAGTTCGAAAGAATAAATGGATTCATGGTCAAATCCCTCCATGATGAATTTTTTATTACAATTTTGACTGAGTGAGAGAGGGATCAAATGGTATAGTTTCATTTGTTGGTAGTTTGGAGGATTACAAGCATGACTATTGCTTTCCAATTGGCTGTTTTTGCATTAATTGCTACTTCATCAATCTTACTGATTAGTGTACCCGTTGTATTTGCTTCTTCGGATGGTTGGTCAAGTAACAAAAATGTTGTATTTTCTGGTACATCATTATGGATTGGATTAGTCTTTCTGGTAGCTATCCTTAATTCTCTAATCTCTTGAACCTATTCGGTATTTCCCGGATCAAAAACTTGGCCCCTCCCTCTCATTTTTTTTTGTTTTCTTTATTTTTATTTTCGGGACTCATATTGAATTTTAATGAGTCTCACAACCCGAATTCCTTCGGGGGAGGGGTCAAAAGTCACTTCTTGAATGAAAAAAAAATGAAGAATCTAATAATAATTGGAATCTCCTTGAGTATCTGACCCTATACAAATATGATCCAGACACATATATGATATATCATATATGTGTGGACATATGCGTGTGTATCAGGAACGAAAAGAATGCGGATATGGTCGAATGGTAAAATTTCTCTTTGCCAAGGAGAAGATGCGGGTTCGATCCCCGCTATCCGCCCACGGTAAAGTAATTTAATATGATACGTGATTCGGTAGAGTTGACCACGATAGTGTAGTGGTTCTATTTTCCCTCCTCTTTTCCTCCCATCCCAAAACAAAAAAAGAGTCATTAATGACTAGGTAACAGATTCACACCTAAAAATGGATTTTTGACAAACAAAAAGGGATGTTGCGGAGACAGGATTTGAACCCGTGACCTCAAGGTTATGAGCCTTGCGAGCTACCAAACTGCTCTACCCCGCGCTGAAGAACTGAGAACTAATGGACGAACAAGAATTGGATGTGCCCCTCTACCATATTCTATATAAATAGAATAGCCCATTTATACAGAATGGTAAAGGGAGCCTCTATGATCGTAGATCATAGAGATCAATAGAAATATGAAGAAAGGATATTTTGATCCTTACCAACTTGATCTTGTTGCCCCCGGCAACAAACATGCATGAACCCTTTCGCGAAGTATGTGTCCGGATAGCCCAAAGTCTCGATAGTTAGCTCTAGGCCTTCCGGTCGAAAAACAACGTCGATGAAGACGTGTGGGTGCACTATTACGTGGTGGGGATTGCAATTTTCCATGAATTTCCCATTTGTCACTCAACGATAAAACTTTGCTTATTTCTTTTTTTGAGGATCGACGAATCAAATGATATTTCTGTTCCAATTTCTGCCTTTTTCTCTCCCTCTGAATCAAACTTTTTCTTGCCATAATGGTTCAGTTCCTATTATTATCAACGATACGGGTCGGATCCTAGATGTAGAAATATAAGAAGGCGGATCTCCTCCCCCCTTCTCCATCGAATCAAATGAGATTGTCGCTGATACAGCACATTTACAAAAAAAATGAATTAACCAAATTTGCCTGATGTAGAGGCAATCAAGAAAGCTGCATAAGTGAATATATAACCTACAGAAAAGTGGGCTAATCCAACCAATCTT